AGTACAAAAAGATATAAAATTAGTATGTAACGTTATAATGTGTTTTGGAAATAGTGTTGTGCTAGTGGAAAGACTAAAAAAACTTTTATTACATTACATACGATATATATATAGATAAAATTTTTGGGTTTGGGTAATGGCACCCTATTCTAATCATTCTATACAAGGCTGACAGTCCAGGAGAAGCGTCTTCTATACAGCTAAGTTAGGAACTTTTAGGAGTTTTGATTAGAATAAATTGGTTTTGAAGGTAAAATTTTTCGGTTCGGGGTTTGACGGAAAATACAAGGTTTTACAGGAAAAGCTAATTTGGGGGGTAGGGGGGTTTAGCGCGCAAAAACGTCTTTTATTAGAAAATTCTCAACCCCGGTGGATAATAATAGGAAAATTGAGGAACACGTTCTGATTAAGAGTAAAATATGTCAATCATGCATTCATTTTTAACACCATGAAATAATACTTCGTGTACGTCTTAGCCGATAAGACCATTTGTCCCACCCTACTACGTAATAAGCACTGTTAGCCACTTTGAGATGCTATTGAGATCCCAGAAAAAAAAAAACATGAAGGCCTTCCAATTAGAGACAAGGCTTGCGATAAGGGCGAGAGGTATTTCAAGCATAGGGGAGAGGCTTTCCTGAATTACACTAGGGACTTGTCTTAGGTTAAGGTCACAACAGATTCACGACCGACAGATGTTTACAAAACTTTAAGAATTATCGATTTTAGATTTAGGTACGGCAGATTCAGGGCATCTAGCATCAGACATCACTCCAGGTTGGGTAAAGTGAGGAGGGGTTGAAACCAGAGATTCTGCTAGAATTAGTTAATTTTGGAGAAAGAATTAAATAATACTGCTTAATTGGATTTACAATTACTAGCTAACTTTATGTTTATCACGGAGACTGTTTATTAAGAATAGAAATTTATTTAAAATGAAGTGTTATTGATGGGTTTATATGTACAATTATACAGTTTAAGTACAGATACATACATTATTTTTGATCTTATATGCTTAATGTTGGTAATTTTATGTAAAGTTGTAACGTATGTTTATTAATCAATTTTTGTTTTTTTTCATTATTAGTATTTTTGTTCTTATATGTATGTTGACGTGTTATTAATAAGTTATACGGTATAAAATGTTGTTTTGGAAGTATACGATTAATAATTTTTTATTGATATGATATACGGAGTGAAACAGTACGATAGGGAATAAAACATAGGAGATGTACAACTGGAATGTTGAATGGGTATTTGTATTGATTAGTTATTTTATATATTCATGTTTTAATTCAAGTTATGTTCAATTGTTCTTTTTGGTTTATTTTAAAAATGTTACTGTTTGAATTTACTTTGTTAAAGATATTTAAGCTTTAAAATAATTTTTTTGGTAGTTATGGGTTTATTGGTTGAGAATTGGAAGTGAAATAAGCATTTTAAATTTGATTTGATATTATAATTATGATGGATTTGTTTGTTCAATTTTTATTAAAGTATGTGTTCATGCATTCATTTATTTGAAGAAATAATGTATTATGTTACTGATGGTATTATATGGTTATTATACAGATATGTAAGAGAAATGGGGTTAATTGTTTTTTAATTAGTGTTATTGTAGTAGTGTTGGGGATTATTTTGGGTATGAAATATTTTTTATCTGTCAAGGTTAACATTATATTTTATAAGTAATTAAAGTTACATAGAAATTGTTTATAAAAATGTTATGTTTGTTTGAATTTTATGTTGTAAGATTTATATGCTTGTAATGGTAAGTAAAATAATAAATTTGTTATGATATTAATGTTTTAATTAATTTTATGCTACTTTACATTTTTGTGGGATTTCATAGTAATATGTTTATTAATAATTGTTTATTGTATTGATTATACATGGTAGAAAAGTTGATTTGCTCAAGTTTAACTGTTTAATGTTTTTGTTAATGTTATAAATTGTTGATTTCTTGATATTTATTTGTAAATATTATTCGTAGGGTATTAAAATTTATGCTCTATAGACATATATTGTATATAACCATAAAATATGTTAAATTTTTGATGTTTGTTGAAAATATTGTTCGTGGGGCAATAAAATTAATGCTTATTATACATATATATGTAAATAGAGCATAGCGTTACTTAGTGCATGTGTCGGGAGATAATTTAATTAGAATGTTGGCTTTGGGGGTCAATAGTGGAGGTTTAAGTCCTTCTTTCTCGATGAGTAGTTGCTAACAACTGCCAAAAAGTCTTGAGGAGGGTTTTAGCCTCCAGTCTTCGGCTTACAAGACCGATGCTTTAGATTAAGCTATCAGGACTATCAGTTTAAGAGTTTATTTTCTACTCAGCCTATAAGTGGGAATATGATGATAAAGATTGAGAAGTAGATTACTGAGGCTAATTGTCCAATTATGGTATATGGGTCTTCTACTGGTTGACCTCCAATTCAGGTTAAGATAAGTGTATCTGCAACTAGAGCTCAGAATATGATTTGTGTGAGTGGTCGGAATATCAGGCTTCGTTGTTTTGATGTGTGGAGAAGTGGTATGAGGGCTAAGATAAGAATAGAAAAGACTAAGGCTAATACTCCGCCTAGTTTGTTTGGAATAGATCGAAGGATAGCGTAGGCAAATAGGAAGTATCATTCTGGCTTAATATGAGGAGGGGTAACTAGAGGATTAGCTGGGGTAAAGTTGTCTGGGTCACCTAAAAGGTTGGGGGAAAATATAGCTAAGAGAGTTAGTGCTGTAAGTATAATTAGGAATCCCAATAGGTCTTTGTAAGAGAAGTAAGGGTGGAAAGGTACTTTGTCTGGGTCTGAGTTTAACCCTGTTGGGTTTGTTGATCCAGTTTCGTGAAGAAATAAAAGATGAAGGATGCTAGCTCCGGCAATAATAAATGGGAGGAGGAAGTGAAATGCGAAGAATCGGGTTAAGGTAGCGTTATCTACAGAGAATCCTCCTCAAATTCATTGGACTAGTACGTTTCCGATGTACGGAATAGCAGAAAGAAGATTAGTAATTACTGTAGCCCCTCAGAATGATATTTGTCCTCAGGGAAGAACATAGCCTACAAATGCTGTAGCTATAACTAGGAATAGAAGAATAACACCAATATTTCATGTTTCTTTATATAAGAATGAGCCGTAGTACAAACCTCGTCCAATATGAAGGTAGATGCAAATAAAGAAGAATGAGGCTCCGTTGGCATGGAGATTACGAATTAATCAGCCGTAGTTGACGTCACGGCAAATATGGGCTACTGATGAGAATGCTATAGATGTGTCTGCTGTGTAATGTATAGCTAAGAATAATCCTGTAACGATTTGGGCAACTAGACAGACCCCTAGAAGAGAACCGAAGTTTCATAATGATGAAATGTTAGATGGGGTTGGGAGGTCAATGAATGAATTATTAATAATTTTAATTAGTGGGTGAGATTTGCGGATGTTGGGTGCCATTAGTTCCTATAGTTGAATTACAACGGTGGTTTTTCAGATCACGAGTTCTGGTTAAAGTCCTGGTGGGAATTATGATTTATATAGTTTCTGTTTCCATAATTGTATTAGTTCTTGGATTGGTAGCTGTTGCTTCAAATCCTTCTCCTTATTATGCTGCTTTAGGGTTGGTATTAGCGGCTGGGGCTGGGTGTTTAGTGATTGTTGCTTTTGGGTCTTCATTTTTGTCTATTGTTCTTTTTTTGATTTATTTAGGTGGAATGCTAGTAGTATTTGCGTATTCAGCAGCGTTGGCTGCTGAACCGTACCCGGAGGCATGAGGGAATTGGTCGGTAGTATTTTATGTGTTAGTATATTTGACTGGTATATTAGTGTGGTATATGTTTTTAGGGGGAGTTGAGGTAGATGGTATAAATAAGTCTAGTGAGTTAGGAAGTTATGTAATGCGTGGTGATTGAGCAGGGGTGGCTTTGATGTATTCGTGTGGTGGGTGATTATTATTTATTGGTGGGTGAGTGTTATTGTTAACTTTATTTGTAGTATTTGAGTTGACTCGAAGTCAGTATGGTGGAAGTCTTCGTGCTTTAGAATAAGGCAATAATAATTGCTGAAGTTATTAGGAAAAGGGTTAAGTATGTTTTAATCAACCCTTGTTGAATATTTGTGGTGGTTTTAATAATTGGCAGTTGTTGATTTGCTACTCCTTGTGGGCCTGCTTTTTCATATCAGGATAGGTCAATTAAATGGGTTGCGATGTTTTGTGCTAAATTAAGATTGGTTTTAGGTATTATTCGGTGAATAATAGTTGGGAAAAATCCAAGGAGGTTAGAGAAAGAGTGAATATTTGTTTTTGATTCTTGATTTAAATAAGTTGTTAGTTTGGAAAGGTCAATGGCGATGATTAATCCTGTGATTGAAACAATAATAGCTGCTTGTTTTGCTAATATTGGTATAGTCATAATAGGGGAGTTAATTGGAAGTATGTTTGAGGCAATTAATAGACCAGCTACAATACTACCTCAAGCTAAACGTTTAATTGGGTTAATTACTGCTTTGTTGTTTTCGTTAATAGGTGAGAGTGTATTTGATCGTGGGTGACCTATAGATGCAAAGAAAATTACTCGAAAGCTATAAATAGCGGTAAAGGATGTTGCAATTAATGTGAGCGTAAGTGCTCAGGTGTTGGTTTGAGAGGTGTTGAGGGCTTCAATAATAGCGTCTTTTGAGAAGAATCCCGCTAGGAAGGGGGTTCCGGTTAAGGCTAGGCTGCCGATTGTTAGGCAAGATGTGGTGATTGGTAAAGAATTTTGTAGGCCGCCTATTTTTCGAATATCTTGTTCATCATTAAGGCTATGAATAATAGAGCCTGAGCAGAGAAATAATATAGCCTTAAAAAATGCATGAGTGCAAATGTGGAAGAAGGCTAGTTGAGGAAGATTAAGTCCAATTGTAACTATTATTAACCCAAGTTGGCTTGATGTTGAGAATGCTACAATCTTTTTAATATCATTTTGGGTTAGGGCGCAGGCAGCTGTAAATAGTGTTGTTATTGCCCCAAGGCAAAGGCAAATTGTAAGTGCTGTTTGGTTATTATTTATTATGGGGTGAATTCGGATTAGTAAAAAAATTCCCGCTACTACTATTGTGCTAGAATGAAGTAGGGCTGAGACAGGAGTAGGGCCTTCTATTGCGGCGGGTAATCATGGGTGAAGGCCAAATTGTGCGGATTTACCAGTAGCAGCTAGGATTAGTCCAAGGAGAGGGAGTGTAAGGCTGTCTGAGTCTAATATAAAAACTTGTTGTATTTCTCATGAGTTAAGGTTCATTGCTACTCATGCTATGCTAAGAATTAAACCAATATCCCCAACCCGGTTGTAAATCACTGCTTGGAGAGCTGCTGTGTTTGCGTCTGCTCGAGCGTACCATCATCCGATTAAGAGGAACGATATAATGCCTACGCCTTCTCAGCCAATGAAAAATTGAAAAAAGTTGTTAGCTGTAACTAAAATAACCATGGCTACAAGGAAGGTAAGAAGGTACTTGAAGAATCGGGAGATTATTGGGTCTGAGGCTATATATCAGGTGGCAAATTCTAAAATAGATCATGTTACGAATAAAGCAATAGGGAGGAAAATAGAAGAGTAAATATCGAATTTAAAACTTATGTTAATATCAAATGAATTAATATTTATTCAGTGGAAATTAGTAGTGATTGATTCAAGACCTTGATCTAGAAAAATAGTAAGTGGGATTATGCTAATTATAAATGCTATTTTTACTGATGTTTTAATTAAGTGATGAAGGTTAATAGTGTTAATATTAAATGTTGAGATTAGAATAGGTAGAACTAGAATTGAGATTGAGGTTAATATGGAGGAGTTGAAGATTAGTGGAAAATTCATAGCTTTTACTTGGATTTGCACCAAGAGTTTCTGGATCCTAAGACCAGCGGATAGACTGTTTTCCTTTAAAAGCCGAACAAGCCGTGGAATTGAACCACGGCACTAAGTAATTAGCAGTTCTTAGGGTCCCAGTCAAGTTCGGTTGATAAGAGGGGTTTAACCTCTGACTCTAGAATCACAATCTAGTATTTTGTTAAACTATATCTACAGAAAAATAACCCTCAAATCAGTTCGGGTTTTATTATCAATGGGATAATTGGAATTAAGTGTATGGCTATTAAAGTATGTTCTCGGGTGTGTGTTGGGTTAATAGCGTTAAGGTGTTCTGGGGTTATTCCTCGTTGGGTTATCAGGAATATGTATAAAGAGTAGCTAGCTGTGAGAAGTGTACCTAGGCCTGTGAGGATAATAGTTCAGCTGGATCAGTTGAATAAAGCTGTTATAATGGTGATTTCTCCTATTAAGTTTGGGGATGGTGGAAGGGCTATATTAGCAAGGTTTGAGATGAGCCATCAGGTCCCTATTAGTGGAAGGATGGTTTGCATACCTCGTGATAATAGAAGTGCTCGGCTGTGTGTTCGTTCATAATTTGTATTTGCAAGACAGAATAAGGTGGATGAGATTAGGCCATGGGCGATTATTAAGATTATTGCTCCTGTAAGGCTTCATGGGGTTTGGATTATTGCAGCTGAAATTACTAGTCCTATGTGGCTTACAGATGAGTAGGCAATTATTGATTTTAAATCTGTTTGTCGCAAGCAGACAGAACTGGTCATAATAATTCCTCAGAGAGATAGGATGAGGAATGGATAGGCTAATTCTTTTATTGATGGGGAGAGTGTAAGTGAGATTCGGATGATGCCATAACCTCCGAGTTTTAGAAGGATGGCAGCAAGAACTATTGAACCAGCGATAGGGGCTTCTACATGAGCTTTGGGTAGTCATAAGTGTGTTCCATAAAGTGGTATTTTTACTATAAAGGCTAACAAGCAGGCTAATCATCATGACTTATTGGCTCAAGTTATTGGGATGTGGTTAGGAAGGAGTTGAAGTAAGTTTAGTGATAGTGTTCCCGTAAATGAATATAATGATAATAGGGCAACTAGGAGAGGTAAAGAACCGGCTAGAGTGTAAAATAAAAAGTAAGTGCCCGCATTTAAGCGCTCTGCTTGGTTACCTCAACGTGTAATAATAATTAATGTTGGGATTAGTGTAATTTCAAATATGATATAGAATAAAATTAACTCTGTTGCCGAGAAAGCTAAGATTAGGGATAGTTGAAGGAAAATAAGCATAGAAATAAAAGTTCGTTGTCGTGAGATTGGTTCGGTTGATAAGTGATTTTGGCTAGCAATCAGTATTAATGGGAGAAGTCAGCAGGTTAAGATTAGCAAAGGGGTAGAGATTTGGTCGATAGTTATAAGAGAATTTGAGAAATGAGTTGTTTCGGATTGATTAAAAAATCATATTAAGCTTAGTAAAGAAATAATGAGGCTCTGTGAGGTTAAGGATGGTCATAATCATTTTTTGTTTAATAATCATGTTGATGGGATTAGCATTAATGTTGGTAATAAAATTTTTAACATTGTAGGAGATTTAGGCTAAATAATTTATCTGTTCCGTGAGTTCGCGTGGTGGCAACTATTAGGGCTAGTCCTGTTGCGGCTTCACAGGCTGAGAAGGAAAGTATAAGAATTGGAATCAGAGAGAATGAAAATGATATAGTTGAAGTTGGTCAAATGCAGAGGCCCACATAAAGTGATAATATGGTGCCTTCTAGGCATAGAAGGGCTGATAGAAGATGGGAGCGGTTTAAGGCTAATCCTGTTAATCCTAAAATAAAAGCTGAGCAGAAGCTAAAGTGGATAAGTGTCATAGAGTTATTATGGGGTTTAACCATAATTTGTTGAGCCGAAATCAACTGTCTTGTTTAGACTAACAACTCATTCAGCTCATTCTAGGCCACCTTGAAGTCATTCATAGATTAAGCCAAGAGTGAGAAGGGTTAAAATTAGAGCTGCTCATAAAATTACGATATTTGGTGTGTTAAGTTGTGCGGCTCAGGGGGAAGGGAGAAGAAGGGCGATTTCTAGGTCGAATAGAAGAAATAAGATGGCAATTAAGAAAAATCGTATGGAGAATGGTAGTCGGGCAGAGCCCAGAGGATCAAATCCACACTCGTAAGGGGAGAGTTTTTCTATATCAGGGGTTATTTGGGGGAGTCAAAAACTTAAGATTGCTAGAATGGTAGAAAGAGTTAGGGCAATAACTAGAATAGTGGCTGTCATTACTTCCTCTTAGATTCTAACTAAGACTTTGTGATTGGAAGTCACGTGTACTGGTTAATACTAAGAAAGTATGATCCTCATCAGTAGATTGATACGTAAAGGAAGAGTCAGACTACGTCAACGAAGTGTCAGTATCATGCGGCAGCTTCAAAGCCGAAGTGGTGTTTGGATGTGAAGTGGTATTGAATTTGTCGTAGGAGACAGACAGATAGGAATAATGAGCCGATAATTACATGAAGGCCATGGAAGCCAGTTGCTACAAAAAATGTTGATCCGTACACTCCGTCTGCGATTGTAAAAGGGGCTTCGTAATATTCTATGGCTTGAAGGGCTGTGAAATAAAGCCCTAGAAGAATAGTAAGAGTTAGTGATTGAATTGCTTCTTTTCGGTCGCCGTGTATAATGCTATGGTGAGCCCATGTGACAGTAACTCCTGATGCCAGGAGTACAGCTGTATTTAAAAGCGGGACTTCAAATGGATTTAATGGGGTAATTCCTGTTGGTGGTCAGCATTCTCCTAGCTCATATGTGGGGGCTAAACTTGAGTTGTAGAATGCTCAGAAGAATCCAATAAAGAAGAATACTTCTGATGTAATAAAAAGGATTATTCCATATCGTAATCCTTTTTGAACAGGAGGTGTGTGATGTCCTTGGAATGTGCCTTCTCGAATTACATCTCGTCATCATTGAATTATTGTTAAAATTATAGTAATAAGGCCTAGGGTTAAAAGAATTATAGATCCAAAGTGAAATCATATAGCTAAACCTGATGTGAGGAGAAGAGCTGCTACAGCTCCCGTAAGTGGTCAAGGGCTGGGGTCGACTATGTGGTAGGCGTGTGCTTGGTGTGCCATTAGACGTTTTCTTGTAAGTAAAGGCTTAAGAGTAGAACAAATACGTAAGCTTGGATTATTGCTACGGCGATTTCTAGGAGTGTGAGAAGAAAAAGAACAATTGATGTGAGGATAGCAACAGTTGGTATAATAGAAAGAAGTACAAAGGCTGCGGTGGCAATTAGTTGAATTAATAAATGTCCAGCTGTTAAATTAGCAGTGAGTCGAACACCAAGGGCCAATGGTCGAATGAAAAGGCTAATTGTTTCGATAATAATAAGGACTGGGATTAGTGGTGTTGGTGTTCCTTCAGGAAGAAGATGTCCTAGTGCAATAGTTGGTTGGTTTCGGAGGCCAATGATTACTGTTGCTAATCATAGCGGAACGGCTAGGCCTATGTTTAAGGATAGTTGGGTGGTAGGGGTAAAAGTGTAAGGTAGCAGACCTAGAAGGTTAAGAGACATTAATAGAAGTATTAATGAAGTTAATAATAGGGCTCATTTGTGTCCAGGTAAGTTAATTGGTAAAAAAATTTGTTTGGTAAAGTTGTGAAGGAATCATGATTGTAAGGTAATTAGTCGGTTGTTAATTCATTTATTAGATGGATCTGGAAATAAAAGTAATGGGATAAGTATTGCGATTGCGATAAGCGGAATACCCAAGATTACAGGGCTCATAAATTGGTCGAAGAAGCTTAGGTTCATGGTCAGTTTCAAGGGTTAGGTTTAGATTTTTCTGTGGTTTGTGTAGAAGGTTCATTAAATGCTTTGTGTTTTAAAACTTTTGGTGGGATAAATGTTAAAAGGACAAGTCAGGAGAAAATTAGGATTAGGAATCATGGGCCTGGGTTTAACTGTGGCATTTCACTAAGGGTGGTTGGGAGTCACCAATCTACAGCTTAAAAGGCTGTCGCTAATACCCTATTTAGCTTCTCAGTGATGCTTCTAGTATTGATGAAGATCAGTTTTCAAAGTCGGCTAGCGGTACTGCTTCAACTACAATTGGTATAAAGCTGTGGTTGGCTCCGCAAATTTCTGAACATTGTCCGTAAAATACTCCAGGACGAGTAGCAATAAATGATGTCTGGTGAAGTCGTCCTGGGATTGCGTCTGTTTTTACACCTAAAGAAGGTACAGCTCATGAGTGGAGGACGTCTTCAGCTGTTACTAGGAGTCGGGTTGGGGATTCTATTGGGACTACCATTCGATTATCAACTTCTAGCAGTCGGAATTGTCCAGGGGTAAGGTCGTTAGTTGGGATTATGTATGAATCAAATGAGAGATCTTCATAATTAGTATATTCGTAGCTTCAGTATCATTGGTGGCCAATTGCTTTAATTGTTAAGTGTGGATCATTAACTTCATCTATTAAATATAGAATACGAAGGGATGGAAGGGCGATTATGATGAGGATAATAGCTGGTATAATAGTTCATACTATTTCGATCTCTTGGGCGTCCATGGAGTTTGTATTAGTAAGTTTAGTAGTCATTATAATGGTGATGATATAAAGAACTAGCGTACTAATAAGAAAAACGGCTATAAGTGTATGGTCGTGGAAGTGAAGTAATTCTTCTATAATTGGAGAGGCTGCGTCTTGAAAACCTAATTGTGATGGGTGTGCCATGTTGAGATGTGCCGGAGTTTAACCAGCAATTTCGCCTTGACAAGGAGATGTAATGTTTTACTAACATCTCTAAAAGTTTATTAGTAAGAAAATGGCAGAATGGTGATGCAACTGACTTGAAATCAGAATATGGGGGTTCGATTCCCTCTTTTCTCGGTTTAATTATTTGATGATTGAATTTGAACAAAGGCTGGTTCTTCAAAGGTGTGGTAGGGGGGAGGGCAGCCATGGAGTCATTCAATATTAGTTGATGTTAATTCTGTAAGTGTAACTTCTCGTTTAGCTGCAAATGCTTCTCAGATAATGAACATTATCATAATTACGGCAACAAGAGAAATCAAGGAGCCAACAGATGAGACGGTATTTCATAGTGTATAAGCGTCTGGGTAATCAGAGTATCGTCGAGGTATTCCGGCTAGGCCTAAAAAATGTTGAGGGAAGAAGGTTAAATTAACACCAGCAAATATTACTCCAAAGTGGATTTTTGCTCATGTTTCGTGAAGTGTGTAACCAGTAAATAATGGGAATCAGTGAATGAATCCTCCTATGATTGCAAATACAGCTCCTATAGAAAGTACATAATGGAAATGGGCTACTACGTAGTAGGTGTCATGCAGCATAATATCTAGAGATGAGTTGGCAAGAACAATTCCGGTTAAACCACCAACAGTAAATAAGAAGATGAAGCCTAAGGCTCAAAGTATAGGGGCGTCTCATTTAATTGTTCCGCCGTGTATTGTAGCTAATCAGCTAAATACTTTAACGCCTGTAGGAATTGCGATGATTATTGTCGCTGATGTGAAGTAGGCTCGAGTGTCTACGTTTAGATCAACAGTAAATATATGGTGGGCTCAGACAATAAAGCCTAGAAGTCCAATTGATATTATTGCTCAGACTATTCCTATATAACCAAATGGTTCTTTTTTACCTGAGTAGTAAGTTACAATATGGGAAATCATGCCAAATCCTGGTAAAATAAGAATGTATACTTCTGGATGTCCGAAGAATCAGAATAGGTGTTGGTAAAGAACGGGATCACCTCCTCCAGCGGGATCAAAGAAGGTAGTATTCAGATTTCGATCTGTTAGTAGTATAGTGATTCCTGCGGCCAGGACGGGAAGAGAAAGAAGTAAGAGTACAGCTGTAATTAATACTGATCAGACAAATAGTGGGGTTTGGTATTGAGACATAGCTGGTGGTTTTATGTTAATTGTTGTTGTGATAAAGTTAATTGCTCCTAAGATAGATGATACACCAGCTAAGTGAAGGGAAAAAATTGTTAGGTCAACTGATGCTCCGGCATGTGCAAGGTTTCCAGCCAAAGGTGGATATACAGTTCAACCTGTTCCGGCTCCAGCTTCAACCCCAGATGACGCTAGTAATAAAAGAAATGATGGGGGAAGAAGTCAAAAGCTTATGTTGTTTATTCGTGGAAATGCTATGTCTGGGGCTCCGATTATTAAAGGTACTAATCAGTTACCAAACCCACCAATTATAATAGGCATGACTATGAAGAAAATTATGATAAAGGCATGTGCTGTTACGATAACATTATAAATTTGGTCATCTCCAAGTAGTGTTCCGGGTTGGCTTAGTTCGGCTCGAATTAGCAAGCTTAGAGCGGTTCCGACCATCCCTGCTCAAGCACCAAAAACTAAGTAAAGGGTGCCAATGTCTTTGTGATTTGTTGAGAATAATCAACGAGTAATTGCCACAGGTAAGGTGGCCGAGTAATAGGCGGCGGATTGTAGCTCCGTATACAGAGGTTCAAGTCCTCTTCTTTCCAAGCCCTGCGGTGTTTGACATGCCAGATTGCAAATCTCGAGAAGCAAACGAAGGTTTGCCGGGGCTTCTCCCGTTTTTTTTCTTAATAAACGGGAGAAGTAGAATGAAGCTCGTTGGATAGAGCGTTTAGCTGTTAACTAAAATGTTGCGGGATCGAGGCCCGTCTTTCTAGGAAGGCTTTAGCTTAATTAAAGTGGTTGAGTTGCATTCAATTGATGTTGGATAAAGTCCTGCAAGCCTTATACAGAGATTAGGAGATTTTAACTCCTGCTTAGGGCTTTGAAGGCTCTTAGTCTGGTTAACTTAAATCTCTATGTGATAGCTAGTGGTGAAATTGGAATAATAAATGAGGATAGGATTAATGCGATTGATAATAAAAGTGTTGATTGTTTAGAGTGGTGACGTCATGTTAAGGATGCGTTTGATGTATTTGGTGATGATGTTAGTGTGACAATATAAGTTAGGCGAAGATAAAAAAATAGGCTAAGAAGTGCTGATAAAGCTAGTGTTGTGGCTAGAATAGTTGTGTTTTGGCTTGTTAGTTCTTGGATGATGAATCATTTTGGTACAAATCCTGAAAGAGGTGGGAGGCCACCTAGAGAAAGAAGAGTTAAAAGTGAAAGTGCTGTAGTAGTTGGGGTTTTAGATCATGAGGTGGCTAAAGAAGAAATTTTTGTGGATGAGATGTTTATTAGTGTGAGGAATATGGTGGAGGTTATAATTAAGTAGATTGTTAAGTTAAGAATTATTAATTGGGGTGAGAATGGAAGAATAGAAACTATTCAACCGAGGTGAGCAATAGATGAGAAAGCTAAAATTTTTCGTAGTTGAGTTTGGTTTAGTCCTCCTCATCCGCCAATTAGTGTTGATGAGATACCAAGGGTGAGAAGAAGAGGTGTATTTAGTGTTGGAGCAATTTGATATAAAATAGCTATCGGGGCGAGTTTTTGTCATGTAGACAGGATTAATCCTGTTGTTAAGCTAAGTCCTTGGAGGACTTCAGGTAGTCAAAAGTGGAATGGTGCAAGTCCTAGTTTTATAGAGATTGCAATGGTTATAGTTGCGCATGATAAGGGGTTTGTTAAATCTAAAATTGATCATTCTCCAGTAAGTCAGGCATTATTTAAACTAGAAAAAAGTAGAAGTGCGGATGCTGCTGCTTGTGTAAGAAAATATTTTGTTGAGGCTTCGATGGCTCGTGGGTGTTTATGTTGAGTTATAAGAGGAATAATTGCTAATGTGTTAATTTCTAAGCCTATTCAGGCTAAAAGTCAGTGGCTACTTGATACAGTAAAGACTGTTCCGAAGGCAAGGCTGGTTAGTACAACTGATAGTGTAATTGGGTTCATTAGTAAAGGAAGGGGTTTAACCAACATGTTTGGGGTATGGGCCCAAAAGCTTTTTTAGCTGACTTTACTAGGAAGTGGTATAGTGGGAGTACGGAGGGTTTTGATCTCTCAGGTGCAGGTTCAATTCCTGTCTTTCTAAGGAGATGATGGGGTTTGAACCCATATGTTTCACTCTATCAAAGTGATCCCTGACTTTCGGGCACATTTCCTAGGTTTGTGATGGTAGGCCTAGCATAGAGATAGGTAATGAGATATGTCATAATGTTATGGCTAGTGTGATTGGGAGGAAGTTTTTTCATACTAGGTGTATGAGTTGATCGTATCGAAATCGTGGGTATGATGCTCGTACTCAAAGAAAAATTATTGACAAGATGGATGACTTAATTATTAAAGAGATAGTTGTTAGTTCTGGTTGGTTTATGAATGAGGATCCAAGAAAAAGAATGGTAGAAAGTGTGTTTATTATAAGGATATTAGCGTATTCAGCCAAGAAGAATAAAGCAAATGGTCCGCCTGCGTATTCTACATTAAAACCTGAAACAAGTTCAGATTCTCCTTCTGTAAGGTCGAAGGGTGCTCGGTTGGTTTCTGCCAGGGTAGAGATATACCATATTGCTGCCATTGGTCATCCTGGAATAATTAATCATATGTGTTCTTGAGTGGTATTAAAGTTGTAGAGGGTAAATCCACCAGCTAGTATAATTATGCATAATAGGATTAATCCCAGTGTGACTTCATATGAAATAGTTTGTGCAACGGCTCGTAATGCTCCAATTAGGGCGTATTTTGAATTAGAGGATCATCCAGATCCGAGAATAGTGTAAACTGTAAGACTAGATAGGGCAAGGATAAAGAGGATTCCTAAGTTTAAGTCTGCTAGAGAAAAAGGTATAGGAAGTGGGGCTCAGATGGATATAGCTAGAGCTAGGGCTATAGTTGGTGCAAGAAGGAATAATGTTTGGGAGGATGTTGAGGGTCGAACAGGTTCTTTAATAAATAGTTTTACTCCGTCTGCAATTGGTTGAAGTAGTCCGGTTGGTCCAACAATGTTAGGGCCTTTACGGTGTTGTATGTATCCCAGAACTTTTCGTTCGATAAGGGTGAGGAATGCTACTGCTAGAAGGATTGGGACTATGTAAAGGAGAGGATTGATTAAGTGGGTAATAATGGTTAACATAGTTAGCGAGGGGATTTGAACCCCTGGGAAAAAGAGCTTAGGTCTTTCGCATTAGCCAGGCTCTGCCACGCTAGCTAGCCCTCGTCTTGGGCAGGATATTAGTTCTATTTTCAATTTAGTTGATTTCATTGATATAGAGAGAGGCTTATTAAGACATTGGCCTCATTTTCTCGGTCCTTTCGTACTAGAGAAAATACTTCATAGATAGAAACTGACCTGGATTACTCCGGTCTGAACTCAGATCACGTAGGGCTTTAATCGTTGAACAAACGAACCTTTAGTAGCGGCTGCACCACTGGGATGCCCTGATCCAACATCGAGGTCGTAAACCCATTTGTCGATAGGAACTTTTGAAATGGATTGCGCTGTTATCCCTAGGGTAACTTGGTTCGTTGATCAGTAAGACTGGATCAATTGTAGTCATAAATTTTGTTACTTAGAATGGTGATTCTTGGTTAAGGGTGGTAGACCCTATTCTTCAAGGAGGATTTTTTGTTCTCCGTGGTCGCCCCAACCGAAAACTTTAGGTCAATTTCTGCTTGTTTTATTGTTTCTTCCTTACGGGTTAGGTTGAAGTTGGCAGTTGCCTTTAGTTTAAAGCTCCATAGGGTCTTCTCGTCTTATGGTTGTATCCCCGCCTCTGCACGGGGAGGTCAGTTTAATGGATTGGATGCAGGAGACAGTTGAACCTTCGTGGTGCCATTCATACCAGTCTTTATTTAAAAGACAAGTGATTACGCTACCTTTGCACGGTCAGAATACCGCGGCCGTTGAACATATAGTCACTGGGCAGGCTGGACCTCTTATACATGTTTTTTAGCAAGAGGCGATGTTTTTGGTAAACAGGCGGGGTTCATAGTTTGCCGAGTTCCTTCTGCGTCTTTTAATCTTTCTTGTAATGTTCTTGTGTTAGATTAACGGTAAAAGGTGCATGGTTTTCTTGTTTTGTTATTGCAGGGATCTCAGAGAGGCCGTTAATTATCAGTGATTTATTCGATCTGATTTACACTTACATATTATGAGAATGGTGTATTCACATTACTAGTTCTAGCATAAGTGCTTCTATAGTTTATAGAACAGCTCAGTATTGTTTGAGGGTTTAGAATAAGTTATACTGATTTAAGGGTTTTATGTTGAGTGAGCTTTGACGCTGTCTTTACAGGTGGCTGCTTTTAGGCCCACTGACTCAATTTTCCTTGAAGATTATAATCTTTACCCAGTATTATAGGTTGTATCCTGTTTCAATCAGGCTGTACCCTGATTGAATAAATCCTAAGTGGATTTTTTACTTTAATTGTTAAAAAATCTATTTTAGGGTTGAACTAATATTCATTTCCTGAGCAACCAGCTATCACTAGGCTCGTTTGGTCTGTCACCCCTACTCGGAGATCTTCCCACTCTTTTGCCACAGAGACGGGTTTGCTCTATTAAGCTGTCTCGGAGTAGCTCGCTTAGTTTCGGGTGGTCAAACTGAAATTCGTTTTGCTTGATTATGACTGGCTAGACCATTATGCAAAAGGTACGAGGTTTTCTCTCTGCTTTTTGTTGCTTTGTTAATTATTTCATTTCTATTTCATCTTTCCCTTACGGTACTTTTTCTGTAGCTATTATAACTTGTTTCTATCACCTATACTAAAATTTTAAAATGGTTTAATTAGAAATTTATGAGAAATTTGAGGTTATTTGTTTGTGATTTGGAATGCTAGGTTTATGGCTCAAAGTAATCCGGGTTTAACAGATATTGTCTCGGTGTAAGCGAAAGGCTTTAGTTAAGCTATACTTTGATTCCAAGCACACCTTCCGGTGTGCTTACCATGTTACGACTTGCCTCTTCTTTATATTTATTGTGTGTTTATTTAAGTTGATTGTTTTGTAGAAGAGGGTGACGGGCGGTGTGTGCGCGCTCCAGGGCCGTTTTAAAGAGAACTCTCTTGTTTCTCTTTACTGCTAAATCCGCCTTCCGATCTGGTTTCATAGAGATCTTTCGTTTATTCTAGGGAATAGAAAATGTAGCCCATTTCTTCCCACTTCATATGCTACACCTTGACCTGACGTGTTGATGAATAATCATTAAGCCTACTAGGAGTCTCTCACGAGGTGGGCTGGCGACGGTGGTATATAGGCGGGTTTGGCAAGAAGTGGTGAGGTTTAGCGAGGGGTATCGATTATAGAACAGGCTCCTCTAGGTGGGTTTGGAGCACCGCCAAGTCCTTTGGGTTTTAAGCTTAGGCTCGTAGTTCCCTGGCGGATTTTTGCGTAAGTAGTCAAAGTTTATGGCTAGGCATAGTGGGGTATCTAATCCCAGTTTGTTCCCTAGCGGTCGTGAGTTCAAGTGTAATTAAGTTAGAGTTACTTTCGTGAGTGTTCTTCAAACCAACGAAAGCGTGCGACAGCTTGGTTGGAGTTTGACTCTAATTGTGGGTTACTTTAATCACGCTTTACGCCGAAAATGATCAACTTGAGTTTCTCGTATAACCGCGGCGGCTGGCACGAGATTGACCAACTCTATTAACTGTAACTGAATCGAGCTTTGTGTCGCTCATGTTCAATGTTTATCACTGCTGAGTTCCCTTGTGGGTGTGGCATAGCAAGGTGTCATGGGCTGAAAGTTGTGCCTGATACCGGCTCCTTATCCCCTGTTTAAGAGGCTTAAGGGCATCTTCACTGGGGTGCGGATGCTTGCATGTGTAAGTTCAGAAAAAGTTGATTATAAGGCTAGGACCAAACCTATGTGCTTTCGGAGCTTTTTAGGGCTCATCTCAGCATCTTCAGTGCTGTGCTTTACTTAAGCTACGTAAGC